ATAAAAAAAGAATCAATGAAAAGAGATAGTCTAATTTCAATTAGGAATTCCTTGGGACCTTTAGGATTAGGAAGAACCCCTCAAATTGCGCATTTTTATTCATTTTACCATTTAATAACTTATAATCAGATCTCGGTAACTAAATATTTACAACTTGACAATTTCAAACAGACTTTTCAAGTGCTTAAATATTATTTAATGGATGAAAATGGTAGGGTTTCTATTTATAGTAATCCCGATCCGCGCGGTAACATCGTTTTGAATCCATTCAATTTGAATTGGAATTTTCTCCATCATAATTATTGTGAAGAAGCGTCTAGAATAATTAGCCTTGGGCAGTTTATTTGTGAAAATTTATGTATAGCCAAAAACGGACCGCACTTAAAATCGGGTCAAGTTCTAATTGTTCAAGTTGACTCTGTAGTAATAAGATCAGCTAAAGCTTATTTGGCCACTCCGGGAGCAACCGTTCATGGCCATTATGGAGAAATCCTTTACGAAGGAGATACATTAGTTACATTTATATATGAAAAATCGAGATCTAGGGATATAACGCAAGGTCTTCCAAAAGTGGAACAAGTGTTAGAAGTGCGTTCGATTGATTCAATATCGATGAACCTAGAAAAGAGAATTGAGGGTTGGAACAAGAGTATAACAAAAATTATTGGAATTCCTTGGAGATTCTTGATTGGTGCTGAGCTAACTATAGTGCAAGGGCGTATCTCTTTGGTTAATAAGATCCAAAAAGTTTATAGATCTCAGGGGGTGCAGATTCATAATCGACATATAGAAATTATTGTGCGTCAAATAACATCAAAAGTGTTGGTTTCAGAAGAGGGAATGTCTAATGTTTTTTCACCCGGAGAACTGATTGAATTGTTGCGGGCGGAACGAACAGGGCGCGCTTTGGAAGAAGCGATCTGTTACCGAGCTATCTTATTGGGAATAACGAAAGCATCTCTAAATACTCAAAGTTTTATATCCGAAGCAAGTTTTCAAGAAACTGCTCGAGTTTTAGCAAAAGCCGCTCTCCGGGGTCGTATCGATTGGTTGAAAGGTCTGAAAGAGAACGTTGTTCTAGGGGGGATGATACCCGTTGGTACGGGATTCAACGGATTAGTGCAACGTTCAAGGCAACATACCAACATTCCTTTGGAAACCAAAAACAATAAACTATTCGAGGCAGAAATGCGAGATATTTTGTTCCACCACAGAGAATTATTTTATTTTTTCATTTCAAGGAATTTACACGATACACTGAGACAATCATTTCGAGGGTTGAATGATTCCTAAGAGCGGATTCACCCCCTTTCTTTTTAGCTATTTGTATTTGCGGTCATTTTTTTTTTATTTTTATTTGGTATATAGTAATAAAGATAATAAAATAACAAATAGAATAGAAAGAAATTAATATTAATGGTTTGAATCGTGTATCAATGGCCAATATCCGTTAGAGGTAGAAACGAAGGTTCCATCGGAACAATTATTTATTTCTATTTCAGGGCACCTCGTCTCTCTTTTTTTTAATAAAAAGAAAGGAGGTGTGGATAAATAAATGACAAGAAGATATTGGAACATCCTTTTGGAAGAAATGATGGAAGCAGGAGTTCATTTTGGTCATGGTACTAGTAAATGGAATCCTAGAATGGAACCTTATATCTCTTCAAAGCGTAAAGGTATTCATATTATAAATCTTATTAGAACTGCCCGTTTTTTATCAGAAGCTTGTGATTTAGTTTTTGATACAGCAAGTAGGGGAAAGCAATTCTTAATTGTTGGTACCAAAAATAAAGCAGCCGATTCAGTAGCACGGGCTGCAATAAGGGCCCGTTGTCATTATGTTAATAAAAAATGGCTAGGCGGTATGTTAACGAATTGGTATACTACGGAAACGATACTTCATAAGTTCCGGGACTTGAGAACGGAACAAAAGATGGGGAGACTCAATCGTCTTCCGAAAAGAGATTCAGCTATGTTGAAGAGACAATTATCTCACTTGCAAACATATCTGGGCGGGATCAAATATATGACTGGATTACCCGATATTGTAATAATCGTTGATCAGCAAGAAGAATATACGGCTCTTCGAGAATGTATGATTTTGGGAATTCCAACGATTTGTTTAATCGATACAAATTGTGACCCAGATCTCGCTGATATTTCGATCCCAGCAAATGATGACGCGATAGCTTCAATCCGATTAATTCTTAACAAATTAGTATTTGCAATTTGTGAGGGTCGTTCTAGTTATATACGAAATCCTTGATTCATATTAATAATGAATAATAAAATAAAAAAATTCTTTTGGGAACTCCATAGATTTATGAAATCGGTTATGATTCCTAAAAGAGATACAAGTAACTAGGGATATTATGTAATTAATTGGTATACAAATATATATAAGTCAACTAGGCAAGTCGAAAAAAGAGAAGGTTGAATCCAAATAATTCTTTTTAAAGTTCTATTTTTTTCAGAGGGCAATATGAATGTTCTATTATGTTATATCAACACACTAAAAGGCTTATACGATATATCCGGTGTGGAAGTCGGCCAACATTTCTATTGGAAAATAGGAGGTTTTCAAGTCCATGCCCAAGTAATTATTACTTCTTGGGTTGTAATTGCTATCTTATTAGGTTCAGCCATTATAGCTGTTCGTAATCCACAAACCATTCCTACTGACAGTCAGAATTTCTTCGAATATGTTCTTGAATTCATTCGAGATGTGAGCAAAACTCAGATTGGCGAAGAATACGGTCCATGGGTTCCCTTTATTGGAACTTTGTTTCTATTTATTTTTGTTTCGAATTGGTCGGGTGCTCTTTTACCTTGGAAAATCATACAGTTACCTCATGGGGAATTAGCCGCGCCTACAAATGATATAAATACTACTGTTGCTTTAGCTTTACTCACGTCAGTAGCATATTTCTATGCGGGTCTTAGTAAAAAAGGATTAGGTTATTTTGGTAAATACATTCAACCAACTCCAATCCTTTTACCCATTAATATTTTAGAAGATTTCACAAAACCCCTATCACTTAGTTTTCGACTTTTCGGAAATATATTAGCTGATGAATTAGTAGTTCTTGTTCTTGTTTCTTTAGTACCTTCAGTGGTTCCTATACCCGTCATGTTACTTGGATTATTTACAAGCGGTATTCAAGCTCTTATTTTTGCAACTTTAGCTGCGGCTTATATAGGCGAATCCATGGAGGGTCATCATTGACTAGTTTTCGAAATAGTCTTTTTTTAGTTTAAGCCTTACGCAATATATGTGCGTATCAAGATAATCTGCTTAAGGAGCATAATATATAAAAATAAATAGATAAAAATTATATAAATATAAACTATATAAAGTATAGAAGTAATAGTCAAAAATAAGATATTAGCGGTATTAGGGAATTGCAACAAACAAAAGGGGAAGTAAAAAAAAGGAAAGAGATCGAAAAGATCTTTTTCCTAAAATTCCAGTTCGGTCTATTTATCCCCCCCCCAATGAATACTATCTTTATATTGTTTTGTTCATTTAATTCCAATATTCAATATTATTAGATATTAGTAATCATAATCTGAATAATAATTAGGATTGTAATACTTATAGTATTGTGCTATTTTAAAAAAGATGCTATTGTTATATAGAAAAATTCCCATTCAAGTTGATTTCATCCAATTAAACGGTTGACCAAAAGAGGATTTTAATAAATAATAAATTACCTGAACTTAGATCAATCAAATACTTCTATTTCGATGCAACGATTCGATCTAACGAATTTGTCCATGTAGATTGATTGTACCTGCGTCGGCGAGTAAAAAAAGAAAAAATAAAGATTTACAAAAAACTAAATTCAAATTTATAAAAAAAAATGGATTGGTTAGGGGGGGCCGAACTAGATGTATGTACTCTAATTAGTATAAGACAACTCTTGTGAATGTTTCGAAGAATGATTCTATAATCCGATTGAATGTAAGATATGAATGGTTGATTTACGTTATCCAAGAAACACATGTATATGTAATATTAGATATTAATTAGTTATATATGTAATATCTAAGCGGCTCTATTACTGTGAATTTAGATAGGAATTCCAATGGAATCCCCTCCATTTCCTTTGTAGTTGTGAATTGAATATTAAATGAATAAAATAAAGTGACTATTGAATAAAGAGATTCAATCAAGAAAAAACGAAAAATTCAAAAAGAATGGTATGGATTCAAAAAAATTCTGTGAATAAAAACTAAAAAAGAAATATCGAAGCCGTTCTGATGATTCAATAATAATATTATTACTTCAATTCCGAGTTCTTATTTCCTAAGACTGTATAGATCTTAGCGATGGAATAATTAAGTCATAATTTATTGGTTGATTGTATCATTAACTATTTACTTATTTTGGTGTGAGGAACTTATCATGAATCCACTGATTTCTGCCGCTTCCGTTATTGCTGCTGGTTTGGCCGTCGGGCTTGCTTCTATTGGACCTGGGGTTGGTCAAGGTACTGCTGCGGGCCAAGCTGTAGAAGGGATCGCGAGACAGCCCGAGGCGGAGGGAAAAATACGAGGTACTTTATTGCTTAGTCTGGCTTTTATGGAAGCTTTAACAATTTATGGACTGGTTGTAGCGTTAGCACTTTTATTTGCGAATCCCTTTGTTTAATCCGAAAAAAAAAAAAAATACGTATTTTTTATTAGTTTATTTCCTTGGACTTACTGCTTTTTTTGAATTCGATTAGGATTTCACTCCTCCAATTATTTGTTGGTGGGACACTAACCCATGGGAAGGACTGGTTGGAGAATGGGGAATTAGCAGAACGACTCGCCTTCTTCCTTCCCATTGTTAGTCCAATGGAATAGTTTTTTAGGAAGTGTTACAACAAACGAGATATTTCGCAATTGACATGACATAAGCATAAGGCCTGGGACTTAATTCTAATAATACTAAGTATCACTTTTTTTCTCAATTGGAAATTTCCAATTGAGAAAAAAATCTATTTTAATTTTAT